AATAGTAAAATGATTTTTTTATTCATCGAATGACTATTCATATATTAGGTATTAAGTTTTCATCAAATAGGGGGCAGAAAGGCTCTATGGAAAAATGTTGGTTCAATTCGATCTTGTCTAACAATAAGTTAGAACATAGGTGTGGACTAAGTAAATCAATGGATAGTCTTGATGGTATTGGACATACTAGTGGAAGTAATGAACCTATTCTAAATGATGCGGAGAAAAGGATTCCTAGTTGGAGTGATAGTGGCAGTTATAGTTTCGGTAATATTAATTATCTAGATTATTTATTTGATAGCAGAAATATTTTTAGTTTGATCTCTGATGATACTTTTTTAGTTAAAAATAGTAATGGTGACAGTTATTCTGTATATTTTGATATTGAAAATCAGATTTTTGAGATTGACAATGCTAATTCTTTTTTGAATGAACTAGAGATACTTTTTTATAGTTATTTGAATAGTGAGTCTAAGAGTAGCAATTACTACTATTATTATTCCATGTATGATACTCAATCTAATTGGAATAATCACATTAATAGTTGCATTGATAGTTATCTTCGTTTTGAAATCAGTCTTAATAGTGACATTTACAGTGGTATCGACAGTTACATTTATAGTTTCATTTGTACGGAAAGTCAAACTATAAGTAGTATTGAAAGTGAAAATTCGAGTAGTACTAGTAGCAGTTATCTCAATGAAAGAGGAAGCTCTAATGATTTCGATATAAATACAAAATACAGAGAGTTATGGGTTCAATGCGAGAATTGTTATGGATTAAATTATAAAAAATTTTTTTGGTCAAAAATGAATATTTGTGAACACTGCGGATATCATTTGAAAATGAGTAGTTCAGATAGAATCAAACTTCTTATTGATCCTGACACTTGGGAGCCTATGGATGAGGATATGGTCTCTATGGATCCCATTGAATTTCATTCAGAAGAGGAACCTTATACAGATCGCATCTTTTTTTATAAAAAAAAAACGGGTTTAACTGAAGCTGTTCAAACGGGCATAGGTCAACTAAATAGTATTCCCATAGCAATTGGAGTTATGGATTTTCAGTTTATGGGAGGTAGTATGGGATCCGTAGTAGGTGAGAAAATAACCCGTTTGATCGAGTATGCTATTAATCGATCTCTACCTGTCATTATTGTGTGTGCTTCTGGAGGAGCACGCATGCAAGAAGGGAGTTTGAGCTTGATGCAAATGGCTAAAATATCTTCTGCTTCATATGATTATCAATCAAATAAAAAGTTATTCTATGTATCAATCCTTACATCTCCTACAACTGGCGGAGTTACAGCAAGTTTTGGTATGTTGGGAGATATCATTATTGCTGAACCTAATGCCTATATTGCGTTTGCGGGCAAAAGAGTAATTGAACAAACATTGAAAAAGACAGTACCTGAGGGTTCACAAGCGGCTGAGTATTTATTCGATAAGGGCTTATTCGACCCAATCGTACCACGTAATCTTTTAAAAGGTGTTCTCAGTGAGTTATTTCAACTACAGGGTTTCCTTCCCTTGAATCAAGATTAAAAAAAAAAAAAAAATATTTTAATTTGAAATTAAAAAGGGGTTGAAATTCTTCATTTTAAAATGGAAGTATAGCACTAGGTTCAGTTATTTTGATTTGTAGCGAATAAGCATTTAGTTTATTGTAATCAAAAAAACAAAACTAGGAAGATGGTGTTTTCTTTTGGGACATCAGTTATAAGTGTAGTAAGAGTCAGAAGTTTTGGATAATTACTTTTTTACCCGAATCCATTTTTTTATTCGACCCCCCTTCCTGATTAGGAATAAGCATCTCTCTATCGACAAGATAAAAAAGAGTTTCTTTCTCCTTCTGAGAAATCGGGTAAATCAAAAAAAATTTATCCCTACTTTATGACATATTCATATTATAGAACAGAACAACGAAAAATATATAAAAAAATATAGAAAAAAAAAGAAAATAGAAAAACAAATCAAATTCAAATATAGAATATATAATCAAATAATCAAACTAAGAAGAATATAAGAATGAATATAGAATGATAATAAAGAATAATAAGAATATAGAATATAAGTTATTTCTATTTACCGAGAACCCCTGTTTTTCACTAGGAATCCCTGTTTTGTTTGTTGGATAAGATTGGTTAAAGTCGCGAATTCATAAAAAATTCTTTTCTTTCAAAACAAACAAAGGTTTTTTGAAAGAAAAGATCTAAATAAAATTAAGGATGGGAAAAGAAGAATAAAATTTATGAAAGTGGACTGTCATACATATTCGTGTAGAAAGAGGAATAGGTAAACTTCATTTAGTTCTACATTCCTTGTACTTATTTATTTTTATTATTAAGTACTTTAATATTAAGAATATTAAGATTATATTCATATTTTTTATAATAGGTAGACGTATCATAAGATATCTTTATAATTATAATAGGTACAAATATGAAATCGAGGTACCCGTTCTATGATAGATTTTAACTTTCCCTCTATTTTGGTTCCTTTAGTGGGCCTAGTCTTTCCGGCAATCGCAATGGCTTCTTTATCTCTTTATGTCCAAAGAAATAAGATTGTCTAAAAATGATGGGACCAAATCTCATCAATTTATTTCAACGCTGGATCATCATACAAATACTTTTTTAGTGTAATATGGTAGAATATATGATATGTGGCCTTTCCGAAAACAAACGGAAAAATTGTTATATATACTGATGCATAATATATGCATTAATGTATGTATATGCGGTTGCGGTTATAGCTTAATCAATATCAATTAAATTCAAAATGATCAGCAAATATTTTTTTAAAATCTTTGAAATAGAAACTCAATGTATCTAACCAATTATTCCTAATGGTTCATGTCAGAATACTGCTAGTTGATGGAAGTTATTTCGGAATCAAGCAAGAAAAGTCAAATCTATTTGGGTTATTTTCTCAATTCTAATCGAATGCAACTGGATCTAGTATAGTATGAATTGGCGATCAGAACATATATGGATAGAACTTATAACGGGGTCTCGAAAAACAAGTAATTTTTGCTGGGCCTGTATCCTTTTTTTAGGTTCACTAGGATTCTTAGTGGTTGGAACTTCCAGTTATCTTGGTAGGAATCTGATATCCGTATTTCCTTCTCAGGAAATTGTTTTTTTCCCACAAGGGATCGTGATGTCTTTCTATGGGATCGCAGGTCTATTCATTAGTTCTTATTTGTGGTGCACAATTTCATGGAATTTAGGTAGTGGTTATGACCGATTCGATAGAAAAGAAGGGATAATGTGCTTTTTTCGTTGGGGATTCCCTGGAAAAAATCGTCGCATCTTCCTTCGTTTCTTTCTGAAAGATATCCAATCAATCAGAATAGAGGTGGGAGAGGGTCTTTTTACTCGTCGTGTCCTTTATATGGAAATCCGGGGTCAAGGAGCCATTCCCTTGACTCGTACTGATGAGAATTTTAATCCACGAGAAATTGAACAAAAAGCTGCCGAATTGGCCTATTTCTTGCGCGTACCAATTGAATGAAATGAACTGAAGAAGAAATCTCAGAATGAGAGAAGAACTTACTAATTATCTTTTTAAGACAACTGCAGCTTCTTAAAAATGTTCATTCCGACAAAGGATGCTATATTCTATTTTACCGTTCCGTTGAGGCAGCAGTTCACATACATTATACATCTCAAATACAAATAAAAAAACCAGGAGGACGCATAAAGAATAAAAAAAATATAAAAATATAATAATTAGAATTATATAATTATTAATTATAATATATAAAAAAAATATAAAAATATAATAATTAGAATTATATAATTATTAATTATAATATAATATAATTATAATATAATAATAATTTATTAATAATAATTTATATATTTATATATTATATATAATATATTTATATATAATATATATTAAGTATTAAGATAAGTATTAAGAAAAGTATTAAGAATAAGTATTAAGAATTTCAGTATTAATATAAACTATAAACTATTTGTACACCAAAAGTACACCAAAATATACGCATATACATGGCCCCCAGCTTAACTCTTTTATACTAATTAAAGGTCTAATAAGTTTCATTAAGAAGTCTAATCTAAGTTAAGTATAGATTCATCAAATATCTTACCTTTTGTTTTCGTAAAAACAGAATTCTTCCTTTTAGTTCCCTGATTTTGAATTGATACCCTATCCCCCGTGCTGCGATTAAAAAGTTAAATCTTTCGAATTCGAAATAGAAATAAAAGAATTAAAGGATCTGGTAGGGTTCGTCTTAAAATAAAAATAATATTCGTTACTTAAAATGGATTTTCGAGTCTTCATCGAAAGGAATAAATGAAGATGGAATTGGTTACACTTTTCCTAATTGGATTCAGGAATTTCTCTATAACTTAAGTGACACAATAAAAGCTTTTTATATTCTTTTAGTTACTGATTTATGGATCGGATTCCACTCGACCCATGGTTGGGAACTAATGATTGGTTCGATATACAACGATTTTGGATTGGCTCAGAACGATCAAATTATATCTGGTCTTGTTTTCACTTTCCCAGTGATTCTAGATACAATTGTGAAATATTGGATCTTCCATTTTTTAAATCGTGTATCTCCTTCCCTTGTAGTAATTTATCATTCAATGAATGAATGAAGAATTCATTAGATCTCTTGATATCAATCAAATCAGACTTTTGCTTCGTGTATAAAGAAATCGTTTTAAATCTTACTTATTTTTTATACTTCTACCTTTTCAGTTCAAGGTATTCATACCATATTCCACCAGTACAATTCTTTCAGTACAATCAATACAATGGCAAACTTGTGGATAGGGAATTCTACTAGCTACCTATCGAATTTATTGTAGAAATTCCGGGATCTATGATTGGACTATGCAAAATAGAAATACTTTTTCTTGGGTAAAAGAACAGATGACTCGATCCATTTCTTTATCGATCATGATATATGTAATAACTCGAGCATCTATTTCAAATGCATATCCCATTTTTGCG